TGAATGAATATCCGACGAGGCAGAATCCATCTTTTTCAAGATGACAGACCCATTCTCTGTACTATCAATAGGATCTATTATAACAAGTCACACACTCATATTCCGGAAATACCGAAACAAAAGAATTTCGCGGTCGAACTGCCGGAAGTGCCTATAAATCCTAGTCCTACCTAAGTGATGAATTTTGGATCGAAAAGCGAGGACTTCATGATTTTGATGGACCTAGTTCATTGAAATTCCATCCAATACAACGGAAGAGTTATAAATTTCCAAAATAATAGATAGGAATACCGCGAATAAAGCCATTGCGACACCCATCAAAGGGGTAGTTCCCCATCCAGGAGCTACTTTACCATATTCCGAATTCAAGGGTTTCAATAAACCCCCTAGACCTGTTTTTCTTGGTCTTGGACCAGATCGAGAATTGCCTTCAAAGGTTTGTGTAGCCATAAATCCTATTGCATTGGTTGAGATCTGTTGACTTTGTATACCATTACACTGTAAATAAATCATCTTATCATAGATCCGTTGTGATCTTGAAATTATAAAATAATGGAAACAGCAACCCTAGTCGCCATCTTTATATCTGGTTTACTTGTCAGTTTTACCGGGTACGCCTTATATACCGCTTTTGGGCAACCCTCTCAACAACTAAGAGATCCATTCGAGGAACACGGGGACTAGTTGAAGTAAAGTAAAGAGCCTCCCACGAAACAAGGGAGGCTCTTTACTTTGACTTCAATTGAGTATAATCAAACATTATTTTGCCCTTTTAGTCGGAACCTTAGGTGGTTCTCGAAAAAAGATAGCGAAAAAAATGATTCCTAGAGTCGACACTAAGAGGAATGTATAAACCAATGCTTCCATAAATTTGATCGTGGTTTACAATTATAGCTTCCACACCTGTTCATTTGGTTTGGGATTATCTCCCAGATAAAGATAAGAGTCAAATAAAAATCAGCAATTCAACTCAAGATTTCTCTCGTAACCTATAGAAAAACCAAATCACAAAAATACAATACAGGTGAAAGATACCAGATCAATCTTGTATCAGACTACCTGTCTCCTTGTAGTTGGATCTCCAAGTTTTTGGAACGCCCCAAATTCCACTTGAGCATCCAAATCCGGGTCAATACCAGCAAAAACATCTCTGAATAAGGTTCTAGCTCCATGCCAAATATGTCCGAAAAAGAAGAGCAAAGCAAAGGAAGCATGCCCAAAAGTGAACCAACCCCTCGGACTGCTACGAAAAACACCGTCGGATTTCAAAGTAGCACGATCTAATTCAAAAATTTCACCTAATTGAGCGCGTCTAGCATATTTTTTCACAGTTGCAGGATCACTATAACTGACTCCATTGAGTTCGCCGCCGAAGAACTCAACGGTGACTCCTACTTGTTCGACACTATACTTAGATTCTGCCCTTCTAAAAGGCACATCGGCTCTCACAATTCCGTCTCCATCTACCAAAACCACTGGAAATGTTTCAAAAAAAGTAGGCATACGACGTACAAAAAGTTCACGCCCCTCTTTATCTCTAAAGATAGGGTGTCCTAACCACCCAACAGCTATTCCATCCCCACTGTCCATTGAGCCCGCTCTAAATAATCCCCCTTTTGCTGGATTATTGCCAATGTAATCATAAAAAGATAATTTTTCGGGAATTTTAGACCAAGCTTCGGAGAAACTCTGATTTTCCACTAGTCCGGCACCAACCCTTCGATATATTTCTTGTTGGAAGTATCCCTGATCCCATTGATAACGAGTGGGGCCGAATAATTCGATGGGAGTAGTTGCTGAACCATACCACATAGTTCCAGCAACTACAAAAGCTGCAAAAAAGACAGCAGCAATACTACTGGAAAGAACGGTTTCAATATTACCCATACGTAATCCTTTGTATAGGCGTTGGGGCGGACGGACACTAAGATGAAATAGGCCCGCTAATATGCCCAATGTCCCCGCTGCAATATGATGAGAGGCTATACCTCCCGAAACAAAAGGGTCAAAACCCTCTACGCCCCAGGCAGGACTTACAGATTGTACTTTTCCTGTTAGTCCATAAGGATCGGACACCCATATTCCAGGACCATACAAGCCTGTTACATGAAATGCACCAAACCCAAAACAAGCTAAGCCTGAAAGAAATAAATGAATTCCAAAAATCTTGGGCAAATCCAAAGAGGGTTTTCCCGTACGTTCATCACGAAATATTTCTAGATCCCAATACACCCAATGCCAGATGGCTGCCAAGAAGCACAAGCCGGAAAACACAATATGTGCCCCGGCCACACCCTCATAACTCCAAATACCCGGATTTGTTACAGTCCCCCCTGTGATATTCCAACCGCCCCATGAATTGGTTATTCCTAAACGAGTCATGAAGGGTATAACAAACATACCCTGTCTCCACATTGGATCAAGAACGGGGTCAGAAGGGTCAAAAACTGCTAATTCGTATAGAGCCATTGAACCCGCCCACCCAGAAACGAGAGCTGTATGCATTATATGAACAGCAAGCAACCGGCCGGGATCATTCAATACGACGGTATGAACACGATACCAAGGTAAACCCATGAAAATACCCCCTTCGAAGAAAAATAGATACTATGTAACTTTATCGCATTGGAAAAGACTATGCTATAGACTTCCGCCTTTCAGTTCAGTGGATTATTTCGAATGAAGGGCTCCTAGTTCTTTTTTGTTGGTAATAGGTAATAATGGAACAATTCTGTTAGTCTGTTAGTAAGAACAAAGAAAAGCAGATCTATTCTATACCCGATAAGTACCAATACGCAATGGGGCATTTTCTATGAATATGAACATATGAACAAATGCATAGAAATTTATTTAGCGTTCGAAGAACCCGACCCCTTCATAAGATTTTTCCCTTATTCATTTCATCTTCCTAGATGAACTTTTTCATATTTTGAAAACAATAAAAAAAATCATTTTGACATTTCCACATAAAAGTGAAATCTTATACTTGACTCTTTTCTCTCTCATTTATGCCTGTTGGTGTTCCAAAAGTTCCTTTTGAGTTTTTTGAGGGTGAGGATATTGACGAAGAAAAAAAAAGGGGGGCTAAGCCTCAGACTAGGAAGCCGGCTTGTTATCCTATTCATTTGATTAACGATTCGCCTCGGGATAGGGCTAACAATTATCCTGGGGATAACGATAACTATAGCGATGATGATCCGTTTAACAATTATCCTGGGGATAATGATAACTATAGTGATGATGATCCGTTTATTAACATTAACAATTATCCTCGGAAAAACGATAACAATAGTGATGATGATCCGACTAGCCCTTGGATTGATTTTAGTAAGTTCCCTACTAAAGATGAGAAAACAAAGGAAAAGCAACCAAAGCTGGAGTGGATTGACCTATAGTGCGACTTGTCAGACATATTGGGCCATATGGGATTTCCCCGTTCTCTCCTCCGATCGAGATACCTCTGCTTCGCCAAAAAAATTGATGAAACTATCAAGAATTTGGAGCGTGAAGTGCAATTAGATCCATTCTTTGAGGGATCAATATTCATAGTATCAATTAGAAATAGAAGAGAATTTATGGTTGGCTTGGTTGAACCAATAAAATGAAGTATCCAGGCTCCGTTCAGAAAATACTCACTTGGTAATATGGACATGAAATGAATAAAAAAAAAAAGTCGTATCAAAAAGAAATGGTATTGGGAGCATTTGTACTATATATATAAATAAAAATCGGTTGGACCCTTACCCGGAGTAGAGCATAAACCTAAAAAAATAGAAGAGGCCCATTCAGGAACAAGAAAATAACAGAGTCCTAATTTGGAAATGAAACAATACATCAATGAGAGGGTAATTCGAGATAAGTTTATAGGGGGTAGAAAAAAAAAAAGTCCTTCTATAAAATAAAATAGAAAAAGGCCAACATATTGATTTTTTTTTGCAATTTTTTGAACCGTATGCATTCAAAGGTGCGTGTACGGTTCCTAAAGGATAGCATTTTGTCCTAATCACCCGACTTCATCGAGAAAGATTAATTTTTTTAGGAAAACCTATTAATAAAGAGAGCGGTAACCTCGTTGCGGGTCTCATAGCATATCTCAGTACGAACGATAGTACCAGGGATATTTTTTTGTATATAAACTCGCCGGGCGGGTTAATGCGACAAGGAATGGCTATTTATGATTTGATGCATGCGTCGCCCGTAGATGTATACACGGTATGCATGGGAAAAGCCTGTGGAATGGCTTGTTTCATTCTATTCGGAGGAGCACCTACCAAACGCATAGCATTCCCTCACGCTTGGCGCCAATGATTTTTTATTTGTATTTGATAGAAAAAAGAAGACTATGCCTTCGCCATATGAAATATGAAAAAGATTATTGAGTAAAAATAGCATGGCACGTCGAGTTCGGTATGAGTAAACAAACTATTATTGTTTTTCATAACATGAGATTTTGTATCGGGAGAGTAGTATGAGACAAAATAGATTTCCGATTTTTTCTTATCTATCGGGAGTTTATTTCAGCGTCACAATTTTTTGTTTTAGCGCCAGAATTCTTTTTCCACTTCACTTCTCCTATTTATATTATCAAAGTCAAAGAGTACTAAAAAAAAAAAAAAGAAACTTTGGGATTGCTGAATCACAGACGAGAAAACTTCTAAATTCCATATAGAAATAGAAAGCAACGGAACCATCATAGTATTTTTGAATTCTACCGAAAGGAAGGGTGGTAAATGGATCACTTAATGATCTGGATCTGATAGATCCTATTTTTTTTTTTTTTCTCTTTTTCGCGCTGGAAGGGACGAAAGGTAAATTCCATTGGATAGCCGTATGCAATACAGAATAAATGCCTGTACGGTTGTTCAATTTTCTCTATTCTTTTTATCTCTTTCCTTCGCCCGAGGGTGCAAGATATGATATAAAGTAGAGGAATTCTTCATTGTTTTATATCATCAGGGTAATGATGCGCCAACCTCGCGGTAAGTTTTCAAAAATCCGCAAAAGACACCCTTTAAAAGAAATAGAAGTGTTGTTTTACTTACGCAACCAGATGGAAGAGGCTTATGCACGACATACGCACAAAACCCGGCAGGTTATACACGACGACATCCAAAGAATGGCTTATATGTCAGCAGAAGAAGCCCAAGCTCATGGAATTATTGATATTATAGGAGACGACACCCTCGGGAAGTATGACGAGTATGACGAAGAAAACTAAAAACACAACAAAAACTGGCCCTAGAGATAAGGATCTGCAGCGGAAACGCGGGTAAATCCTTTATTCTGCTTCAAATCAACGTTCAAAATGGCTTTCTTTTTTTTTTTTTGCTAATTCCATTTTTGAACGTTGATAAGATAAGATCCTTCTATTTTGCAGCACCTTAATATGGCCTTGATAAGATAAGATCCTTCTATTTCGCAGCACCTTAATATGGCCTTAATATGGCATAGACTTACTAATTACTAATTCCGTTTTAGATTTTCTATTTTAGGAGGTTTATGTTGTATTTTTCTCTTTTCTATTTATTCTTAATATATTTTTTAAGAATTAGAAAAAGAATAGGATTTTCTATTTCTGTTTTCTTTTTCTATTTATTCAAAATATTTTTAAGAATAATAAAGAAGAAAAAATAAAAGAAAAAAAAAAAGGGTTACCCGCCTTTTACATAAGAAGCTACTCTGTGGTAAAACTTTCGAGTAGAGAGAAATTTATGCACGAATGAATTCTCAAAATTTCATATATAATATAATATAGAATTATATTATTTACCATTTTTTTACTTTGAAACCAAAAGAGGTCAACATGATAAACATGACCGCTCGATGCCAAAAGAAACTCCTTTTGGCAAAACTTCCAAGCATCCGCATAGTTATGCGGGAGGTTCATATTTTTTGTAATTACATAAACAAAGAATTCAGTCCTGTTCTGGAAAGGGCTATCCAGTCTTTTTTTGCTTGGGCCTTATCCCAATTCCTCCAATGGAGAACCTGGATAATCCCCAGAGCTGCGAAGGTCATAAATATTATTTTGACCTCGCGCATTTTTTGGATCATAATTCTTGTGTTTTTTGTTGTTTGGGTTTTAGATCTTATTGGCAAAAAGTGCACTCAAGATGACCTTGTAAAGAGAATCGAAAACGAATACCAAAACCAAAAGAAGATTGAATGGAAGTGGGTCTAATACATTTCTTTTTGAGTTTTTTTTTATTTGAAACCCTACTGCATTTAGAACTCTATATGCACTAGGGCTTCAAATGGATCAGATCCGCAGATGTCTGAAGCAGAAAGGAAAGTACATCGTTTCTTTTTTTACCGCGTTAAACGTTAAAAGAAAAATAAGGTAAATAACCCTCTGGTTAGGATCTATCTAAACCAGCCCCCTTTTTTGTATTGTATACAATTCAAGATGCCAACTATTAAACAACTTATTAGAAACACAAGACAGCCAATCAAAAATGTCACAAAATCCCCCGCTCTTCGGGGATGTCCTCAGCGTCGAGGAACATGTATTAGGGTGTATGTGCGACTCGTTCAGATCATGAGCTGGAACAAAAAAAAAGAAGCATTTTCCCAGTCTCAATGACCAGTACCAATCAATAGGATGGAATTCTTCCAGTCATTATCTAAAAAAAGAAAACCCCCGTTGTGTTGTGTATAAAATTTATGGTTTCCATTGGTGCAAATCCAATCACCTTAATTGGAAATGAAAAGCAATTCCCCTTTGGTAGCAAATGTATCCATTAAGCGGGGGATTGAGTAGTTAAGAAGCATAAATAAAGCGCTCTCACTCTTGCAAGAACGGATGAACAGGGTCAGCAACCTAGCCAACTTTCATAATGAAATGCCGTTACTATATGGGTAGATCTCATTGTGAAAAGATCTATTATTGGACAATTCATGGGTAGAGTCAAAGAATGTGAACTGTACAAGTTACTAATAGCATTGATTAAATCGGGAAGGGGGCTCCGGCGTATAGAGAGGACCTCACCGTTTACGAAGTAACCATAGAAACGAAGGAACCCACGATTTATTTATCCCTTTCCCTTTACTATCGAATTTCTACTTTAAATAACTACTCAATTGAAATTGTAGTATTTCTTTTTTCATACCTAGTCTCGATACAATTTCTTATTTCAGGTGAAATGCTCGTAAAAAAATCGTGGTTGGGAAGGTCATAGTAGCAAAAGCCATTGGAATTTTTATTTTATACATCGGACGAATCCGTTTTGTTATTAATGGACGAGGGGGAAATGACTGAAAGAAAAGAAATCAATTAGTTATTCAGCACATCAAAGTTTCAGTTGATTCAATGACCAGAACTATACGAGGTTATATAGCACGGAGACGTAGAAAAAAATCTCGTGTCTTTGCATCAAATAATCGGGGGGCTCATTCAAGACTTACTCGAAGTATTATACAACAAACCATAAGAGCTTTGGCATCTTCTCATCGGGATAGGGGCAGACAAAAGAGAAATTTTCGTCGTTTATGGATCACTCGGATAAATGCAGTAATTCGGGAGATTTGGGTATCCTATAGTTATAGTCGATTAATAAATGATCTGTACAAGAGGCAATTGCTTCTTAATCGTAAAATACTTGCACAAATAGCTATATCAAATACAAATTGTCTTTACATGATTGCCAAGGAGATCAGTAACTAAGGTAAGGTAAGAGGGTTGGAAGCAATCGACCGGAATGATTGAAACGTAAACGGAGATCCCCGGAGAATGGGCTCCGGGAAGGTTATAGTAAAAATGAATCTGATTATGATAAATTAGTAAAAAAAAGTATTTCTTTTTTCTTATAATTTTTTTACGATTTTACGATGTGTCAATTCAATCTGAATTCTCGAATTTTTCGAACAAAATATCAACCCCTGGTTGGGATTCGAATTGGATGGAATTTAGGTTCAATCAATTGAGAAATTGTCCTTTTTCTTTTTGGTTCGAGGACCTCTCGTTCTATTTTTTCTAGGAATAGGCTTGTTTTTATCAAATTTTTTCTTATAGTTAATAAAAGGTAACGAGGATAAAATACGAGCTTGTTTTATGGAAGTAGTTATTAATCGTTGTTGTTTCAAAGTCACTCTATTCACTCGTCTAGATAATATTTTTCCTTGATCACTAATAAATCGAGTAATTAAACTCAGATTTCTATAATCAATTCGATCCCCTGATCCAATTGGGGGCAAACGCCTACGAAAAGATCGCTTGGATTTAAGAAAACGCTTGGATTTATCCATGGTTTATTCCTTATCTCTAAAATCCTATTTCTGAATTCTCATTTATGATTTGACGGAAATAGGAGTTGATTGGTTTATGGTTTATTTGAAATAGATTATTATATGGAATTTGAATTTTATGAATCTGTTCCCATTTCTTGAATAGAGGGTACATACGCGCGCTCTTTCAAATTATTTTTTTATCTCCACATGAAGCGTATGTTTGTAACAATAGGGACAGAATTTTCTCAATTCTAATCGACTAGGTGTATTGTGTCGATTCTTTTGGGTGATATATCTGGAAATTCCAGAGAACTTCTTATTAATATCGTTTCGGACACAACTCTTACATTCCAAAATCACTCTTATTCTAACATCTTTACCCTTGGCCATGAACCTCCTTTGAGTTTTGGATTCACTCAATTCTTTCATTTTGATCCGAAACGAAAAAAAAAAAAGAAGTTGCGAATTTGAAATCCAATTATGAAAGATTTGGTTGCAATCAATAGAGAAAAATAAAAAATAAGTAATACAAAGATTTCTAACTATCAATTATTTAGAATCTCAGTTATAGTATATAGTAATAGTAGTATTTTTTTTTTTTATGATTTTGTTGCCCCGGATCCCATTTCCGCTCCCCCTCTATGAATTCGAACCCAAGCACAAGTTTTGATGCGATTGAATACCCATTTTCTCTTTCTTTAATACTAAAATAAAAAAGAAAAAACTGACATCAAAGAAAAAACTAAAGAAAGGAAGAAAAAAGCGAGGGCTGAGTCACAGATAATTTATTCTATCTGGAATCTTCTTAAGCCCTTCCCATGTCAATAACTAAAATGAAAAAAAGGGGAATGTCAACGCATCCGGGAATAGACGATTGATCTCTATCAATAAACCTGCCAAAGACCCAAACCATAGAGTACTTAGCACAGGTGCCACAGAGAGATATGTTTTTATATCTCGCATTGAAAATACTCCTTTTTTTTATAATACGTATAGGATCAGATGCATATGTGGTTAAGGAGCAATTGTATTTGTAGGCGAAATTCCTAAGGAAAACTAAAAGGGATAGACAAAGAAAGACCCGGTAAATGAAATTTACCTTCCCTTACAAGACAAGAGAAAAAAGGACCTTTCCCTCTTTGTGGAACATTCCCAAGAAATCTTTTTTTTTATTATATCTTATTATAAATTATATTTGATCCATGAGATCAAAAATAATAAATAACAAGAGAGTTTGGATATCAATGAAGGAAATAATGATGTGGAAAACAAGACACGGATTCTCTACAATGACAGAGTAGCAGTAGGTCAATTAAAAGGGATGTAGCGCAGCTTGGTAGCGCGTTTGTTTTGGGTACAAAATGTCACGGGTTCAAATCCTGTCATCCCTACCTAATGCGTATCCTATGAACATTAATGAAGGATCAATAGCGATCAATCAAAATTGGACCTACCAAATCTTTGAGTTTATGAGACTATGATCCATGCAAAATCTATTGGGAGTACAATTAGAATCCTTTTCTTTAGGATCTTATCTATTGTGATAAGAAAGCGCTCTTAGTTCAGTTTCGGTAGAACGTGGGTCTCCAAAACCCAATGTCGTAGGTTCAAATCCTACAGGGCGTGATTCCACTCTTCTTAGGTCAAATGAAATTACAATGAAATTGCTTTATTTACTTGATAAACAATCTGAATTTGACCCCCTCCTTAGCTTTAATCCGCAGGAGGTCAATCAAAAAAAAAGAGAGGTTGCTTAATCAAAGGTCCAACTGAT